GGTAATGATACACCAACCTGCTTGTTTGTTTTATGATGTAAACATGAGAGAAACTGTCATGGAAACGGAAGAAGTGCTGGTACTGCGCGAAACCCTCACAATGGTTTATGCACAAAGAACGGGCAAACCCTTTTGGGTTGTATCCAAAGACATGGAAAGAGATACTTTTATGTCAGCAACAGAAGCACAAGCTTATGGAATTGTTGATCTTGTAGGAGTTGAATGAAAATAAGACGGATTTCACACAAATACGCAATTTGAGATTTTATCTATGATTTTACTATTCGAATAACTGGAAGTAATTCAGAATTCTCCGGTTAGGATCAATCTAAACCAGCCCCATTATGTATAAATTCAGCATGCCAACTATTAAACAACTTATTAGAAATACAAGACAGCCAATCAGAAATACCACGAAATCCCCCGCTCTTCGGGGATGCCCTCAACGTCGAGGAACATGTACTCGGGTGTATGTGCGACTCGTTTAGATCATACCATGCGCTGGTACAAAAGCAAGAAAAAAACTTTCCAGTATCAATGATCAGTACCGGTGAATAGTATAGAATGTAAGAAGGGACTCCATTCACTATATAAATAAAAAAAAAAAAAGCTATCACATTCCTACATTGTGGATAAATTTTATGGTTTCCGTTGGTGCAAATCTCAATTTAAGATGAGAAGAAATTCTCCATTGGTAGCAAATGGTTAGCCATTAAGCGGAGGAAATCTTTTTTTTATTTACTTTATTGTTTACTTATTTAATTTTTTTAATTTAATTTATATCATTTTTACTTATTTAATTTACTTACTTTTTAATAAATATAAATTAAAAAAATAAAAGGCATAAAGATTAAGAAGATTAAGCTCCTACTCTGGCAAGAACGGACTAAGAGGGTCAGCTACCCAGCTAAGTTTCATAATTAAATACCGTTACTGTATAGGTAGATCTCATTGTGAAAGGCCTATTGCTGGATAATTCATGGGTAGGGCCAAAAAGGGTGAACTATACAAGTTACCAATAACGTTGATTAAATGAAGTGAAGTAAAGGCTCCGGTGTATAGAGAAGACCTCACCGTTTAGGAAGGCACCATAGAAACGAAGGAATCCGCTATTTCTTTATCCATTTTTTTCTATTTTTGACACCTATAACACAATAGAATTTCTTTATTCCGCATTGAAATGCCTAAAAAAAAGAAGAAATCGCGGTCAGGAAGGTTATAGTAGCCAAAGCCCTTGGAATTTTTATTTTATACATTGGAAAAATACGTTTTGTTCTTAATAGATTAGGAAAGGGGAAAGGAATAACTGAAAGAAAAGAAATAAATTCGTTATTCGGTGGAAGTTTCATCTATTCAATGACTAGAATTAGACGGGGATATATAGCTCGTAGACGTAGAACAAAAATGCGTTTATTTGCATCGAACTTTCGAGGGGCCCTTTCAAGACTTACTCGAACTATTATTCAACAAAAAATAAGAGCTTTGTTTTCGGCTCATCAGGATCGGGGCAGTCAAAAGAGAAATTTTCGTCGTTTGTGGATCACTCGGATAAACGCAGTAATTCGCGAATGGGGGCTATCCCATAGTTATAGTAGATTAATACACGATCTGTACAAGGGACGGTTGCTTCTTAATCGTAAAATACTTGCACAAATAGCTATATTAAATAGGGATTGTCTTTATACGATTTCCAATGAGATAATAAAAGAAGTGGGTTATAAAAAGTCCGTCGGAATAATTTAAACGGAGTTTCCCGAAGAATGAACTCCGGGAAGTTAGAGTAGAAATTACTGGGATAAAAAAAATATGCTAAAATAGTAAAAACGAATGAACGCGCTCAGTAGAAAAAGCTTTCTCCAATTCTTTTTTTTTCTTACGACCCGATAATCTAATCTGGATTCTCGGAAAAATACCAATCTACTTTTGAGTTCGGATTCTAATTATGATTCCATTAAAATTATGATTCCAAAGTAAGCCTAGTTATTTCTGTTTCTGTTTCTGTTTCTGGTTCTAAGACCAGTAGTTCTAGCGATCGACTCCTTTCTTTCAAAGGGTTTCTCATTATTGAGAAAGGGTAACAAAGATAAAATACGAGCTTGTTTTATAGCAATAGTAATTAATCGTTGTTGTTTCAAGGTCAATCTATTCACTCGTCTAGATAATATTTTGCCTTGTTCACTAATAAATCGACTAATTAAACTCATATTTCTATAATCAATCTGATCTCCCGATTGAATCGGGGGCAAACGTCTACGAAAAGATCGCTTGGATTTAAGAAAGGGTCGTTTGGATTTATCCATAGTTTGTTTTAGTTTATTCCTTCTCTTTATCTCGAAAATCCTATTTCTTAATTCTCATTTTGAAAGTCACGGATATAGGATTTGTTTATTTTGTATTTAAATATGTTATATATAATGTTATTTTTTACCCTTCAAGGAAGGGGTAATATTAAGTTCGCCCTATTTCTTTATCTCCCCATGAATTGTATATTTGTAACAATGCGGACAGAATTTTCTCAATTCTAATCGATTAGGTGTATTGTGACGGTTCTTTTGAGTAACGTATCTGGAAATGCCCCTTGATACCCCATTAACCTCGTTTCGGACACAACTGGTACATTCCAAAATCACCGTTACTCGGACATCTTTACCCTTGGCCATGAGCCTCCTTTGGATTTTGGATTTATTCAACTCTTCTACAAAACGAAGAAGAAGAAAGGAAGGAAAACAAATAGAAATTACTAACTTGAAATCTAATTCTAAAAGAAAGATCGAAGTACATAGTAAATTAAAGTCATAGTAAATAAAATTAAAATAAAAAATAATAAGTAATACAAATAATACAAAGATTTATAAACTCTATTTCAAATCGAAGTACAGTATTTCATTTCTCGTTTAAATATCTTGTATAACAATATCTTGTATAATACTCTTTCCTTAGACCCACATTTTATATTCTACTCCCCCATTACTCTATTATATTTTATTAATATTCATTTTTTTTTTTTTTATTGAATCCGAACCTCCCTATGTGTGAATCCACTCTTATTTTTTCCTTTCCTCCCTTTTTTTTTTCCCTTTCCTCCCTTTCCCTTATTTTAAACCCTTATTTTAAAAATGGAAAAAAGGGAAAAAAGAGAAAAAAGAGAAAAGCGTAGAGGGGGTTAGTCACAGATATTTGATTCTATCTTTAACCTTCTTCATTCCTTCCCATCTCAATAACTAAAATGAAAAAAAAGGGAATGTCAACGCATCTGGAAAAAAACGATTAATCTCTATCAATAGACCTGCTAAAGCCACGAACCATAGCGTACTTAGTACTGGTGCCACAGAGAGATATGTTTTTAAATCTCGCATCGAAAAACCTCCTTTTTTTTTGTAATACATAAATCGGTAGTTAAGGACCACTTATAGTTGTACACGTAATCCATAAGATTCCTCTAATATTAATATATTAATATAAATATATTAAATTTTGTACAATGATCCAGTAAAAGTAAATAGGATTTTCTCTTTTATTAAAACAGAAAAAAAGCATCTCCCCCTTACCGAGCATTTGCGAAAAATACTCATTTATTTTTGTATATGGATACAAGTCTTTTACTATGACTATTATGTTATGTTAATATATGTTATGCTAATATATGTTATGTTAATATATGTTAAATGAGACCAAAAAAAAAAAGACGAAATGGACAGAAAATTGTGTATATCAACGTAGGAAATAACGATGTGGAAAACAAGACAGGAATTCTCTACAATGACACTGTAGAGCAATGGAAGGGATGTGGCGCAGCTTGGTAGCGCGTTTGTTTTGGGTACAAAATGTCACGGGTTCAAATCCTGTCATCCCTACCTATTACTGCTCCTTTGAGCAGTAACGAGGGATCGTCTGAGATCGATTTAAATTGGGCATAGTATTTCAATAATACTATGAAAATGGGGTAATCCTTTTCTTTACAGTGTTATCTATTCATATAAGAAAGCGCTCTTAGTTCAGTTCGGTAGAACGTGGGTCTCCAAAACCCAATGTCGTAGGTTCAAATCCTACAGAGCGTGATTTTTTTATTCTTAGATCAAATTAGACTGAAAGGGATTCAGTAACTTTTGCACAGCAATAGGAATTAGACCTCCTGTGGATTAAATAAAAAAAAGAGGAGGTCGATAAAAAAAAGAGATATTAATCAAAGGTCCAACTGATCACCACGTCTGTATTGTAAGTATGCAGTTACGAATAATCCAGCCAAAGTAATAGGAATTAGACCTAAGACGATTCCAAACAGAAAAACTTCAATCATTTCAATTTGTTTGAAAGAAAAAAAAGAGGTAATATATATACCTAAATACTAATCTGAATTGGCATGAATCTCAATGACCAAGAATTGCCAATTGAGGCTGTAAGTAACTATAGAATACATGGAATCTCACGGAAAGGTTTATTATTCAATTCAAATATAAATTTTAAATAAGTCGTATCTTGCTTAAACCAATAAATAGAGCGGAGGTTATAGTTAAAGCCGCTAGTAGAAAACCAAAAAAACTAGTTATCGTAAGCATAAAGGATCTAAATGAAATAATTTTTTTTCTACATATGCTTATAAAGCACTTACCTAAGTTTCCATTTTTTCAAAACAAAATAAAATAAGAGGATACGCAAAAATACCAATTGAAAGAAGAAGCTCAATTGAAAGTTTGTTATTTATCAGACGGTACTAACAAAGATAAAGTGGCAGGTATATAAAATTAAATCGATTCATCATCTGTAATATCTATCCATCTTGCGATTTCAATCAACCGATTCATTGAGTAACTCTTAGCTAAACTAATAAAAGAATAAGTAATAAGAGCTGGGCCGTGTAACTGAACATTTCGTCTATTTTTGAATTCTATCGAATCTATTGTCGATTTTCGAGCGAAGAGTAAGCTTATAAAACTTTTTACTTTACTTTAAAATTAACTCATTAGAGTTAGCAATAGGTTCATTCGCGTAATATCTTGACT